GATCAAATGGCTGTTCATGTACCTTTATCTTTGGAAGCTCAAGCAGAGGCTCGTTTACTTATGTTTTCTCATATGAATCTCTTGTCCCCAGCTATTGGAGAGCCCATTTCCGTACCAACTCAAGATATGCTTATTGGACTCTATGTATTAACGATCGGGAATCGTCGAGGTATTTGTTCAAATCGGTATAATCCATGTAATCGAAGAAACTTTCAAAATAAAACAGTTGACGATAAGTATACTAAAGAGAAAGAACCTTATTTTTGTAGTTCTTATGATGCACTTGGAGCTTATCGGCAGAAACGAATCAATTTAGATAGTCCTTTGTGGCTCCGGTGGCGACTCGATCAGCGCGTCATTGCCTCAATAGAAGTTCCCATCGAAGTTCAATATGAATCTTTGGGTACCTATCATGAGATTTATGAGCACTATCTAATAGTAAGAAGTGTAAAAAAAGAAATCCTTTGTATATACATTCGAACCACTCTTGGTCATATTTCTTTTTATCGAGAAATAGAAGAAGCCATACAGGGATTTTGTCGGGCCTACTCATACGCTACCTAAACTAAGTAATTATGTGATACCGTGGGAATTCGGTTCTCTACGGTTCAATCGGTATCATAATTTACGAATTTCTACGTGAATCAAGATCGAGGAAAGGAAGTCTTCAAATCACTGACTCAAACCCATTGTCGAATACTACTCAGCGGAATATGGAGGTACTTATGGCAGAACGGGCCGATCTGGTCTTTCACAATAAAGTGATAGATGCAACTGCCATGAAACGACTTATTAGCAGATTAATAGATCACTTCGGAATGGCATATACATCGCACATCCTGGATCAAGTAAAGACTCTAGGTTTCCAGCAAGCCACTGCTACATCCATTTCATTAGGAATTGATGATCTTCTAACAATACCTTCTAAGGGATGGATAGTCCAAGATGCTGAACAACAAAGTTCGATTTTAGAAAAACACCATCATTATGGGAATGTACACGCGGTAGAGAAATTGCGTCAATCCATTGAGATATGGTATGTTACAAGTGAATATTTGAGACAAGAAATGCATCCTAATTTTAGGATGACTGATCCTTCTAATCCAGTCCATATAATGTCCTTTTCGGGGGCTAGAGGAAATGCATCTCAGGTACATCAATTAGTAGGTATGAGAGGATTAATGTCGGACCCCCAAGGACAAATGATTGATTTACCCATTCAAAGCAATTTACGCGAAGGACTTTCTTTAACGGAATATATCATTTCCTGCTACGGAGCCCGCAAAGGAGTTGTGGATACTGCTGTACGAACATCAGATGCTGGATACCTCACGCGTAGACTTGTTGAAGTAGTTCAACACATGGTTGTGCGTAGAACGGATTGTGGAACTATCCGAGGTATTTCCGTGAGTTCTCGAAATGGGATGACGGAACGAATTTTGATCCAAACACTAATTGGTCGTGTATTAGCAGACGATATATATATGGGTCCACGATGCATTGCTGCTCGAAATCAAGATCTTGGGATTGAACTTGTCAATCGATTCATAACCTTTCGAGCACAATCAATATATATTCGAACCCCCTTTATTTGCAGGAGTACATCTTGGATCTGTCGATTTTGTTATGGTCGGAGTCCCGCCCATGGCGATCTGGTCGAATTGGGAGAAGCAGTAGGTATTATTGCGGGTCAATCAATTGGGGAACCAGGGACTCAACTAACATTAAGAACTTTTCATACCGGCGGGGTATTCACAGGCGGTACTGCAGAACATGTACGAGCCCCCTTTAATGGAAAAATCAAATTCAATGAGGATTTGGTTCATCCCACACGTACACGTCATGGACATCCTGCCTTTCTATGTTATAGAGACCTGTATGTAACTATTGAGAGTCGGGATATTCTACATAATGTCAATATTCCACCAAAAAGTTTTCTTTTTGTTCAAAATGATCAATATGTAGAATCAGAACAAGCGATTGCCGAGATTCGTGCTGGAAAATCCACTTTCCATTTTAAAGAAAGGGTTCGAAAACATATTTATTCTAATTCAGGGGGAGAAATGCACTGGAGTACCGATGTGTACCATGCGCCTGAATATATATACGGTAATGTTCATCTCTTACCAAAAACAAGCCATTTATGGATATTATCAGGAGGCCGGTGCGGATCCAGTATAGTCCCTTTTTCGCTCCACAAGGATCAAGATCAAATGCATGTTCATTCTCTTTCTGTCGAACGGAGATCTATTTCTGACCTCTCAGTGACTAATGATCGAGTGAGACACAAATTGTTTAGTTCGGATCCTTCCGGTAAAAAAAAGGGGGGGGTTCCTGATTATTCAGGACCTGATCGAATCCTATCTAACGGCCATTGGAATTTCCTATACCCCCCCCCTCTCCACGAGAACTCTAATTTATTGGCGAAAAGGCGAAGAAATAGATTCATCATACCATTCCAATATGATCAAGAACGAGAGAAAGAACTAATGCTCCATTCCGGTATCTCGATTGAAATACCCATAAATGGTATTTTACGAAGAAATAGTATTCTTGCTTATTTCGACGATCCACGATACAGAAGAAGCTGTTCGGGAATGACTAAATATGGGACCATAGAGGTGGAAGCAACCGTCAAAAAAGAGGATTTGATTGAATATCGAGGAGCAAAAGAAGTTAGGCCGAAATACCAAACGAAAGTAGATCGATTTTTTTTCATTCCCGAGGAAGTGCATATCTTTCCCGGATCTTCGCCCATAATGGTACGGAACAATAGTATCATTGGAGTAGATACACAAATCGCTTTAAATACAAGAAGCCGAGTGGGTGGATTGGTCCGAGTGGAGAGAAAAAAAAAAAAGATTGAACTGAAAATCTTTTCTGGAGATATCCATTTTCCTGGAGAGACAGATAAGATATCCCGGCGCAGCGGCATCTTGATATCACCAGGAACGGGAAAAAAAAATTCTAAGAAATCAAACCAATTGAAAAATAGGATCTATGTCCAGCGGATCACACCTACCAAGAAAAAGTATTTTGTTTTGGTTCGACCCGCGGTCATATATGAAATAGCTGATGGGATCAATTTATCAACGCTTTTCCCCCAGGATCTGTTGCAGGAAAGGGATAATGTGCAACTACAAGTTGTTAATTATTTCCTTTATAGAAATGGAAAACCAATTCAAGGAATTTATCACACAACTATTCAATTAGTTCGGACTTGTTTAGTATTGAATTGGGAACAAGACCGAAATGGTTCTATAGAAGAGGTTCGTGCTTCCTTTGTTGAAGTAAGGGCAAATGATCTGATTCGAGATTTTATCAAAATTGATTTGGCGAAGCCCCCTATTTCGTATATCGGAAAAAGGAATGATACGGCAGGTTCAGGGTTGATCTCCGATAATGGATCAGATCGCACCAATATCAATCCTTTGTCTTCCAAGGCGAGGATTCAATCACTTACCCAACATCAAGGAACTATTCGTACGTTTCTGAATAGAAATAAGGAATGTCAATCTTTTCGAATTTTGTCATCATCTGATTGTTCTCGAATTTGTCCAGTCAATGGTTCAAAATGTCATAAGGTGACAAAAGAACTAATTCCAATTAAAGGGAATCCTATGATTCCCATTAGGAATTCGTTAGGTCTCTTAGGGACTGTACCTAAAATCGCGAATTTTTATTCATCTTATCGTTTAAGAACTCATAATCCAATTTTGTTAAAAAAATATTTGCTACTTGACAATTTAAAACAGATTTTCCAAGGACTTAAATACTATTTAATGGATGAAAATGAGAGAATTTATAATCTCGATCCGCGCAGTAACATCATTTTGAATCTATTCGATTTGAATTGGTGCTTCCTCCGTCACGAGTATTGTGAGGAGACATTCACAATAATTAGCCTTGGGCAGTTTCTTTCTGAAAATATATGTATATCCAAATACGGACCACACAGAAAATCTGGCCAAATTCTAATTGTTCATGTTGACTACTTAGTAATAAGATCCGCTAAGCCTCATTTGGCCACTCGAGGAGCAACCGTTCAGGGCCATTATGGAGAAATCCTTTACGAGGGAGATACATTAGTTACATTTCTATATGAAAAATCGAGATCGGGTGATATAACGCAAGGTCTTCCAAAGGTAGAACAAGTGTTAGAAGCGCGTTCAATTGAGTCAATATCGATGAACTTAGAAAAGAGGACTGAAGGTTGGAATGAGCATATAAGAAGAATTCTTGGAATTCCGTGGGGATTCGTGATTGGCACTGAGTTAACCATAGTGCAAAGTCGTATCTCTTTGGTTAATAAGATCCAAAAGGTTTACCGATCCCAGGGGGTGCAGATCCAGAATAGGCATATAGAGATTATTGTACGTCAAATAACATCCAAAGTGTTGGTTTCAGAAGATGGAATGTCTAATGTTTTTTCACCTGGCGAGCTAATCGGATTCTTGCGGGCGGAACGAACAGTGCGTGCTTTGGAAGAAGCGATCTGTTACCGAGCCATCTTATTGGGAATAACGAAGACATCTCTGAATACCCAAAGTTTCATAGCTGAAGCGAAACCGCTCGGGTTTTAGCAAAAGCCGCTCTACGAGGCCGCATTGATTGGTTGAAAGGCCTGAAAGAGAATGTTGTTCTGGGGGGGATGATACCTGTTGGTACCGGATTCAAAGGATTAGTGCACCGTTCAAGGCACCTTCCTTTGGAAATAAAAAAGAAGCATCTATTCGAGAGGGAAATGAGAGAGGTTTTGTTCCACTACAGAGAATTGTTGGGTTCTTGCATCCCAAAGAATTTTCATGATACATCAGAACAATCATTTACGGGACTTCATAATTCCTAAGAGCAGATTCATTCTTTTCTTTTCCATTTTTTAACAACTATCTGGTCTTGGTCCGGTCATTTGATTTGGTAATAAGGATAATAATGAATAGAAAGGAATTAATGACTTGGGCCGTATATCAACGGCCCATCTCCGGTAGAAGGTTCCATCGGAACAATTATTTATTTTATGGTACCTCGTCTTTTTTTTTTCAAAAAAAAAAGAGGAAAGGTGTGGGGAGAAATGACAAAAAGATATTGGAAGATCGGTTTGGAAGAGATGATGAAGGCAGGAGTCCATTTGGGTCATAGTACTAGGAAATGGAATCCTAGAATGGCACCTTACATCTCTGCAAAGCGTAAAGGTATTCATATTACAAATCTTACTAGAACTGCTCGTTTTTTATCGGAAGCCTGCAATTTAGTTTTTGATGCAGCAAGTAGGGGAAAATGCTTCTTAATAGTTGGTACAGAAAGGGAAGTAGCTAGTTCAGTAGCATCAGCTGCAATAAGGGCTCGGTGTCATTATGTTAATAAAAAATGGATCGGTGGTATGTTAACGAATTGGTCCACTACAGAAAGGAGACTTTATAAGTTCAGGGACTTGAGAGCGGAACAAAAGACGGGGAAACTCAACCGTCTCCCGAAAAAAGAAGTAGCAATATTGAAGAGACAATTATCCCACTTGCAAAGATATCTGGGTGGGATCAAATATATGACAAGGTTACCCGATATTGTCATCGTCGTTGATCAGAAAAAAGAATATACGGCTCTTCGAGAATGTCTCATTTTAGGAATTCCAACGATTTGTTTAATCGATACAAATTGTGACCCAGATCTCGCAGATCTTTCGATTCCAGCCAACGATGACGCTAGATCCTCAGTCCGATTGATTCTTAACAAATTAGTATCCGCAATTTGTAAGGGTCGTTCTAGTTCTAGCTCTATAAGAAATCGTTGATTAATAATAATAAGATAAGTCAATGCTTTTGGAACTCCATAAATTGATTGAATCGGTTACTATTCCTGAATCTCAAAAAAGAGACCAAAAGCACTGAGGATATTATCTAATTACTTAGTTAAATATACCATTAAAGTAGGCGAGCCGAGAAAGAGATGGTTGAATCAAAATAATTCCTTTTTATGTTCTATTTTTGTCAGAGAGCAATATGAATGTTCTACCATGTTCCATCAACACACTAAAAGAGGGGTTATACGATCTATCCGGTGTGGAAGTAGGCCAGCATTTCTATTGGCAACTCGGGGGTTTCCAAGTCCATGCCCAAGTACTTATTACTTCTTGGGTCGTAATTGCTATCTTACTAGGTTCAGTCAGTATAGCTGTTCGGAATCCACAAACCATTCCAACAGACAGTCAGAATTTCTTCGAATATGTCCTTGAATTCATTCGAGACTTGAGCAAAACCCAGATTGGAGAAGAATATGGTCCTTGGGTTCCCTTTATTGGAACTATGTTCCTATTTATTTTTGTTTCTAACTGGTCAGGTGCTCTTTTACCTCGGAAAATTATACAGTTACCTCATGGGGAGTTAGCTGCGCCGACGAATGATATAAATACTACTGTTGCTTTAGCTTTACCCACGTCAGCGGCATATTTCTATGCGGGTCTTACCAAAAAAGGATTGAGTTATTTCGGTAAATATATTCAACCAACTCCAATCCTTTTACCAATTAACATCCTAGAAGATTTCACAAAACCTTTATCACTTAGTTTTCGACTTTTCGGGAATATATTGGCTGATGAATTAGTAGTTGTTGTTCTTGTTTCTTTAGTACCTTCAGTAGTTCCTATACCTGTTATGTTCCTTGGATTATTCACAAGTGGGATTCAAGCTCTTATTTTTGCAACTTTAGCCGCGGCTTATATAGGCGAATCCATGGAAGGTCATCATTGACTAGCTTATCCCAACCCGTCGGTGGCCCAAGAGAATTTACTTGGGAACATAATATATACAAATACGTTATATATGGTCTGGAGTAAGAGCAAACAAAACAAATACGTTATATATGGTCTGGAGTAAGAGCAAACAAAAAGGGTGTACGATATTAGGGAGTTGTAAAAATCAATCTAAAAGGGGGGAAGGAAAGAGGTCTAATCTAAAAGATCTTTTTCCTAGGATTTCTGCTTGGTCCATTTATTCATACCCCTCCAATCAATATTCTATATATATATTTGTTCAGTCAATGACGATTCTTAATTGGAATAAGAAAAAAATTCTTATGTTTATCTGTTTCCGACGTACGACTAAACAAACAAAAACAGAAAAACTGATAGAATCATTTCAATTTCATTTGATTTCATTCAATTCAACAATTGATCCAATTGAATGACAATTGGATCAATCCAATCTTGATATGGATACGTAATGATTCTGGGGCCGATGAATCTGTCCGTTTCTATCCATGCGGATAATGATAAGGAGAAGAGTTTACAAACAAATAAGATTCATCAAAAAGTCGATTAGGGAGAGATATATGTAATGGCTATAAGCCAATCCTGTGTATGTTTCGAAGAATCATTTTAGAATCCGATTCGATATAAGATCGGATGGTTTACTTTATGGACGAAACGTATGTATATATAATATTAGATATTCACTAGTTCGATATATATGGACTATCCATATATTACATCCCACTGAATTTCGATGGATTTCCATCTAAGTCCTTCCGTTTCATCTGTGACTGTGGATTGAATGAATAAACAGATGAAGTCAAGCATATAGAAGATAAATAGCGAACAATTGAAAGAATGGTTCGGAACAAGGAAACGGAAGAACTAGAACCGTATGGGTTTCCAAAAATTCCACGGATAGGAACTAAAAACGAGATATCGAAGTAGTTCTAATTATTCCGAATATTATTACTTCAATTCGGAATTCTTAGTTACTTTGACCGTATGGATCTTAGTAATGGAATTATTAACTAATAATTCATTGGTTGATTGTATCATTAACCATTTCTTTTTTTTGGTGCGAGGAACTTACCATGAATCCACTGATTTCTGCCGCTTCCGTTATTGCTGCTGGATTGGCCGTAGGGCTTGCTTCTATTGGACCTGGAGTTGGTCAAGGCACTGCCGCTGGCCAAGCTGTAGAAGGTATCGCGAGACAACCGGAAGCAGAGGGTAAAATACGAGGTACCTTATTGCTTAGTCTGGCTTTTATGGAAGCTTTAACAATTTACGGACTGGTCGTGGCATTAGCGCTTTTATTTGCGAATCCTTTTGTTTAATCTATTTTATAAATAGAAAACGTGACAAATACGCGCTTCTTTTCTAATTTTATTGCCGTCGACTTGCCACTTGCTTCTTCGAATTCTATCACGACTTCACTCCTACAATTAATTCTTCGTTGAGACAACCCTCCGAGGAAGGGCTTATTTGAGGATGAGGAAGAGGAATTAGTAGATCCACTCGCTTTCTTACCTCCCGTCCTTAATTTAAGGAAACCCAGTCTCTTTTGACTTTAAACCGGTCCTTAATTTAAGGAAACCCAGTTTCTTTTGACTTTAAACCGGGACCTAATAAGTATTTTATTGGGAACTTCAGTTGAAAATAAAAAAATCCATTTTGAAATTTGAAAAGAAGTTCAAATGAAATTTCTAATATATTTAGAAAAAAAAAAAATAAGTTAAAAACAAGGGGACGAAGTGATACAAAAAAAACTCTGTTCGATTTTGTTAGTTCTATCTATAAGAGGAGAACATATGAAAAATGTAACCGATTCTTTCGTTTCCTTGGGTTACTGGCCATCCGCCGGGAGTTTCGGGTTGAATACCGATATTTTAGCAACAAATCTAATAAATCTAAGTGTAGTAGTCGGTGTATTGATCTTTTTTGGAAAGGGAGTGTGTGCGAGTTGTGTATTTCAAAAATAGGCTGGATCCAACCGGCTGCACTTTTTTTGTTTGTATATATATAATGTGATTTTATCAATAATAAAATAGGAGAGAAAGGTGCACAATCTCGACGAATTACTTCTGAATAAATTAAGAAATCATATGTAAGAACCATAGCATTTCGTAATTCATTGGCAAATGAACCTTGATTCTCTATCAACCAATAATATGGGACCGTTAACATGGTTAAAGCTAAACCGCCTGAAGTCCAGGCGCAAGATGGTACTCTTTCTACCACACGTTAGTAAATAGATGGTTTCAAAATAAATAGTTGGCAATTTATCCGATATAGAACGCTCATATCGATAAAACGATTTGAACCATTTACTGGAAAAGAAAGGCGTCTCACCCCTTTTTCTATTCAATACTGAATCGACGACCTATGTATAATAAGAAAAATTTTTTGGATTTGAAAAAAAAAAACAAACAACTTTGCTGACAATGACAGATTTTTGTCTGGTCGGAAGAGTCCTCTGAATATTCTGGTCTTGTATCAATTTCGATATCTTGCAATACGAACAGAAAAGAGAAGGTAGGCTCATTCCATTAAAAAATATGGGAATGCCCCATAACATAAGTAACTGAGCGTGAGAGCCAAATGAATCGAAAGATTCATGTTTGGTTCGGGAAGAGATCATGGAAGTAAAGTTGTGAAATAAATGGGAAGATAATCTACTTTCATTAACTGATTTATTAGATAATCGAAAACAGAGGATCTTGAGTACTATTCGAAATTCAGAAGAACTACGTGGAGGGGCTATTGAGCAGCTCGAAAAAGCCCGGGATCGCTTACGGAAAGCGGAAATGGAAGCAGATGAGTTTCGAGTGAATGGATACTCTGGGATAGAACGAGAAAAACAGAATTTGATTAATGCTGCTTCTAAAAATTTGGAACAATTAGAAAATTACAAAAATGAAACCATTCATTTTGAACAACAAAGAGCAATTAATCAGGTCCGACAGCGAGTTTTCCAACAAGCCTTACAAGGAGCTCTAGGAACTCTGAATAGTTGTTTGAACAGCGAGTTACATTTACGCACCATCAGTAGCGAATATTGACATGCTCGGGGCCATGAAAGAAATAACCGATTAGCCCTTCGACTTCTACTGCCGTAGGCATTATTTTTTTTTTTTTTGTTTCCGAAAAAGAATTAAGAGACACTAATGGGAACCATTCGAGCCGACGAAATTAGTAATATTATCCGTGAACGTATTGAACAATATAATAGAGAAGTCACGATTGTGAATACCG